AATAAGATGCCTGAATAAAGGACTATCTTGATAGGATAGATCATGTAAACTTTACTCTTATTAAATTTATATATTTTAGAATTAAACTAAATCCAAAAAACCCAAAATTTCATGTGCAACATACACTAATATATAAATTGCTCCCCTTTTTAGAAAAGTAAACTAATTTTAAGTTAGTAGGTTCATACCCTAAATATAGAAATTCATTCTCTTTTCTACATAAACTTCAATAAAATTATCTTCATTCTCATTATAGTAACTAGAACAGTAACTACAATAAGAGCAAACAACTGATTAGGAATATGAATGGGTATAGAGATTAATTTAATATCTTTTATTCCTTTAATTCATATAAAAAAAAATAAAAAAACTTCACAAGGATGTATAATCTATTTTCTGTCCCAAAGAATTGGAAGAATCCTATTACTCTTTTCAATCCTAATCAATAAATTCATTATATATAATGCAGTAGAAGAACTATCACAAATAATCATAACCGTTAGATTAATAATTAAATTAGCTAGAGCTCCCTTTCATATATGACTACCAGAAATAATAGTATATCTAAATTGAACTAACTGTTTTTTATTAATAACATGACAAAAAATAGCACCTTTAACTATTCTAAGATTTAACCCTAATAATATAGTAATAATTAATATCGTACTCTCATCAATATTAGGGGCTATCGGAGGCTTAAATCAAACTTCAATACGCAAAATCATAGCATACTCCTCAATTAACCATTTAAGATGAATTATAATAATAATAATAATAGAAAAAAGATGATATACTTACATATTAATTTACACTATTATCATCATATTAATAATAATATTATTAATAAAAAAAAATATTTATTTCATAAATCAAATTACATCATACAAATTAACAATAATAGAAAAAGTTACTATTAGCTCTCTCATAATAAGAATAGGAGGTATACCTCCTTTTATAGGATTTATTCCAAAATGAATAGTCATACAAAACATAATTAACTCCCAGCTATGATTAATCATGCTAGTAATAGTACTTATATCTTTACTTACCTTATTCTACTATATCCGAATATTCTTCCCCATAATTATAATTTACAATACCAAAATTAAATGATCAAAAACACAACTCAACACTAACAAAATAATCACAATCATTTTCTCTACAAACTTAATATTACCCCTAGTGTTAACGATACCTATATTTTAAAGCTTTAAGTTAATCAAACTATTAACCTTCAAAGTTAAAAATATGAAAATAGTCATAAGCTTTAACTAAGTTGTTACTTTAGACTTGCAATCTAATATCATAATTTATTGACTATAAAGCCTGATAAGAGGTAGTATACCATATATAAACTTACAATTTACAGCCTAAAATTCAGCCATCTTATCTTTTGAACAAATGATTATTTTCAACAAATCATAAAGACATTGGATCTTTATACTTCATTTTTGGAATATGAGCAGGAATAGTTGGATCCTCGATAAGATGAATTATTCGAGTAGAACTAGGACAACCAGGCACTTTCATTGGAGATGATCAAATCTATAATGTAATTGTAACAGCACACGCCTTCATCATAATTTTCTTTATAGTAATACCAATCATAATTGGAGGATTCGGTAACTGGCTAGTTCCTCTAATAATTGGAGCCCCTGATATGGCTTTCCCTCGAATAAATAATATAAGTTTCTGATTACTACCCCCTTCTTTAACACTATTAATTACTAGAAGTACAGTAGAAATGGGAGCTGGAACTGGATGAACTGTCTACCCTCCATTATCTAGTAATATTTCTCATAGAGGTCCCTCTGTAGACTTAGCAATTTTCTCTTTACACCTTGCAGGTGTTTCCTCTATTCTAGGAGCTGTAAACTTTATTTCAACAATTATTAATATGCGAGCTACTGGAATAACTTTAGAACGAACTCCTTTATTTGTATGATCAGTAGGGATTACTGCATTACTACTTCTCCTTTCACTTCCTGTACTCGCAGGAGCTATCACGATACTTTTAACAGATCGAAACTTCAATACATCCTTCTTCGATCCTACAGGAGGGGGAGACCCTATCCTATACCAACATTTATTTTGATTCTTCGGACATCCTGAAGTATATATTTTAATTCTACCCGGATTCGGACTAATTTCACACATTATTAGACAAGAAAGAGGAAAACTAGAAGCCTTTGGGACTCTTGGTATAATTTACGCTATACTAGCAATTGGCCTACTAGGATTTATTGTCTGAGCACACCATATATTTACTGTAGGTATAGACGTGGATACTCGCGCCTACTTCACTTCTGCTACTATAATTATTGCTGTTCCAACAGGAATTAAAATTTTCAGATGATTAGCAACATTACATGGAACTAATTTAAATTACACTCCCTCAACACTATGAGCGCTCGGTTTCGTATTCCTCTTCACTATTGGAGGTTTAACAGGAGTAATCCTAGCAAATTCATCTATTGACATCATCCTACACGATACTTACTACGTAGTAGCACACTTTCACTACGTTCTATCTATAGGAGCAGTCTTCGCAATCATAGGAAGATTTATTCAATGATTCCCTCTATTTACCGGTTTAACATTAAAAACTAAATGATTAAAAACTCAATTCTTTACAATATTCATGGGTGTTAATTTAACCTTCTTCCCCCAACACTTCCTAGGACTAAGAGGGATGCCACGACGATACTCTGATTATCCAGACTATTTTACAGCATGAAACATCGTTTCTTCTATTGGTTCAACAATATCTATTATTAGAATTTTTATATTCATATGCATTATTTGAGAATCCTTAATCTCTAAACGTAAAATTATATTCAATAACAACATATCCTCAAGAATTGAATGATTACAACTATTCCCTCCTATAGAACACTCCTATTCAGAATTACCTATGCTAAACTCATTCTAATATGGCAGAACATAGTGCAATGAATTTAAGATTCATAAATAAAGATTAATCTTTTATTAGAAATAACAACATGAGGATCAATTAAAATACAAGATGGAATAACTCCTTTAATAGAACAACTAATTTTTTTTCACGACCATACAATTATAATTTTAACTATAATCACCTTCCTAGTAGGATATACTATAATCACTTTAATATTCAACAACCTAATTAACCGTTTCCTTCTAGAAGGCCAAACTATTGAATTTATTTGAACGATACTCCCAGCAATCACCCTAATTTTCATCGCACTACCTTCCTTACACCTGCTTTACTTAATTGATGAACTTAACAAACCCATAATCACCTTAAAGACTGTTGGCCATCAATGATATTGAAGATATGAATACTCCGATTTCAATAAAATCGAATTCGACTCTTACATGAAACCAACAATAGAACTAGAAAATTATGAATTCCGATTACTAGATGTAGACAATCGTGTAATTTTACCTATAAATACACAAGTACGAGTATTAATTACAGCTGCAGATGTTTTACACTCATGAGCCATTCCTAGACTAGGAATTAAAATCGATGCAACCCCAGGACGACTAAATCAGGGCAACTTTACAATTAATCAATCAGGACTATTCTTCGGTCAATGTTCTGAAATCTGTGGTACCAATCATAGATTTATACCAATCGTTATCGAATCCACTCCAGTAAATATATTTATTAAATGACTAAAGCAATATTCATTAAGTGGCTGAAATGTAAGCATTGGTCTCTTAAACCAATCCATAGTATATTACTAATACTCTTAATGAAAAATTTAGTTTAATAAAACATTAACTTGTCAAGTTAAAGATATACAAAAGTATAATTTTTAATACCACAAATAGCACCTCTATGATGAGAAATATTATATATTATTGTATCCATTATAATAATAATAACTAGAATTACCATCTACCATAATAAAACTATAAAATCTTTAAAATCCACCCAACCTTTTACAACAAGATTAACAAAAAAATATTGATCATGATAACAAACCTATTCTCAGCATTTGACCCCGTAACATCCAAAAACTTATCTCTTAACTGATTAAGAATAATCCTAATCATATTAATTACACCCATAAATTTTTGAATAATTCCCAGAAAGATAATAATTATCAAAAATAAATTAATTACTACACTAACACAAGAATTTAAAACACTACTAGGACCTTCTCTAAAAGGATTTACTATAATTCCAATAGCTTTATTTATCTTTATCCTAATTAATAATATAATAGGACTTTTACCCTACATTTTCACAAGATCTAGACACATAACATTCACTTTAACTCTTGCCCTCCCCTTATGAATAAGATTAATACTATATGGATGAATTAATCAAATAAATAACATATTCTCACACTTAGTCCCTGTAGGAACTCCTAGTTTACTTATACCTTTCATAGTTATCATTGAAACATTAAGAAATTTAATTCGCCCTGGAGCACTTGCAGTACGTTTAATAGCAAACATAATTGCTGGCCACTTATTAATAAGCTTACTGGGAAATAGAACTACTACTGTCAGATTAAATATTCTCCCTATTATATCAACACAAATACTATTAATACTTTTTGAAACTGCCGTAGCTATAATTCAAGCATATGTATTTTCTATTTTAATAACCTTATACACTAGAGAACTCCATTAATGAAAATACACAACAACCACCCTTACCATTTAGTTGATTATAGTCCATGGCCTCTTACAGGATCTATTGGAGCAATAACCCTTACTTCAGGAATAGTTTTATGATTCCATAAAAACGAAATATATCTATTCCAACTAGGAACTATCATTAACATTCTAACAATATACCAATGATGGCGAGACATTGTACGTGAAGGAACTTTCCAAGGTAAACACACTATTAAAGTAGTAATAGGCCTAAAAATAGGAATAATTTTATTTATTATCTCTGAAGTATTATTTTTTATATCTTTTTTCTGAGGATTTTTCCATAGCAGTTTAGCCCCTACCGTAGAATTAGGAATAAATTGACCTCCTCAAGGAATTAAAACATTTAACCCAATAGAAATTCCATTATTAAATACCATAATCTTATTATCTTCAGGAATTACAGTAACATGAGCACACCACAGACTAATAAATAACTCACACAACCAAGCCTTATTATCTTTAACACTAACAGTAATTCTAGGAATTACATTCACTATCTTACAAGCATATGAATATTTAGAAGCAAATTTCTGTATTAGCGATTCTGTATATGGATCTACTTTCTTTATAGCAACAGGATTCCATGGAATCCATGTTATTATTGGTACTACATTTCTTGCAGTTTGCATAATACGTCACATAAAATTTCATTTCTCCAAAACGCATCACTTTGGTTTCGAAGCAGCTGCTTGATATTGACACTTCGTAGATGTAGTATGACTTTTCTTATACATTTCAATTTACTGATGAGGTAGCTAACAAATTTTCTTAGTATAAAAAATATAATTGATTTCCAATCAAAAGATCTTAAATTAAAGAGAAAATAATACTAAAAATTATTTCAAGATTAATTATAGCACTAACTGTTACACTGGCATTAATAATAATATGCACTATTATTTCAAAAACAATAAAAAATGATCGAGAAAAAAGATCGCCTTTCGAATGTGGATTCGACCCAAAAGCAACAGCACGAATACCATTTTCATTACAATTCTTCTTAATCGCAGTACTATTCCTAATCTTTGATATTGAAATAGTTATTATTCTTCCAATAGTAATCACAATAAAGCCCAGAAATAATTATAGATGAATAATCACAGTCATAACATTCATAACTGTTCTATTAATAGGTCTATACTATGAATGAAAAATGGGAATGCTAGAATGAGCTTATTAATAATCAGTGACTATTTAGTTAACAGGGAAAGATCAATTGTCTATTAGGACAGCGTCGCAAGTTATATCTACAACACGATAAGATAAAAAATAAATTAAAGGAAAATAAGGGGATGTAGTTAATAATAACATTTAATTTGCATTTAAAAAGAACTTTTGAGTCTTCCTCAAATAAGTAATGAAGTAAAATTTTACAGTTAGTTTCGACCTAATTTTAGGGACCACTAATAACCCCTTACTTAAATTTTAACTGAAGCCAAAACTGAGGCATCTTAATGTTAATAAGAAAAATGATAAATTATCCAGTTAACAGGGAATGTGGTAACTAAAAGAAGCTGCTAACTATCTTTTACAAGCGGTTAAACTCCGTTATTCCCTTATTTATATAGTTTAATAAAACAATTCATTTTCAATGAATAAATGAGATAAAGTCTCTATAAATTTACTTGAAAAGTCATCACTTATCTTAATATCTTCAATATTAAACTTTCAAATTTTTAAGCTACTCAAGTAAATATAAATAACAAAAGCTAAAACAACAAATCTAGCAAAAAACAACTTTAAATCATTAAACTGTCATAAAGAATTTAATTTTCTAATATAAATATTAAAATTCCTAATAGACTGAGAAAATAAAAATTCCCCTCACCCTATACTCACAATATCCTCATAAATTAAAGAAACATTTAAAGTCTTTGAAGCTACTATATAAGTTCTAAAATTAGGTAAGAATCATATATTACCCACAAAATTAATAGTAATAAAAAAATTCTTATATCCAAAAACCTTGTCAAAAAACTTCACATCATAAGAATAAAAAATAAAAATACCAGACATTACTGTAAACAAAAAAATAGAAACCTTACTAATTATAGTAATAAAAATAAAGAAAGGAAAAGGAAAAATAAACCAAGATAAAAATACACCAGCAAATAATCCTATTAAGATTAAAAAAACTATAGAAAATAACATAACACTATCTTCTTCATATGAACTTACTCCTATAACACCTAAATAACCATAAACAACATAATATAAAAGACGGAAAGTATAAAATACAGTTAAACATACAGAAACAACAAATAAATAATAAATAAAAATATTAAAATAATTCATTCCAATAAATTCAATACATAAATCCTTTCTATAAAATCCTGACAAAAAAGGAAAACCACATAAAGATAAATTAGCTACACAAAATGCTGACAAAGTATAAGGAAGATGATTAATAAGCCCTCCTATAAAACGAATATCCTGAGAATCATTCATACAATGAATAATTAAACCCGCACATAAAAATAACAAAGCCTTAAAAAATGCATGAGTTAACAAATGAAAAAAGGAAATACTATAACTACCAATAAATAAAATAGATATTATTAATCCTAACTGTCTCAAAGTAGAAAGAGCAATAACCTTCTTCAAATCAAATTCAAAACTAGCTCCCAATCCAGACATAAATATAGTCAAAACAGAAATTAATAAAAAAAATGAAGTACTATATAAAGATAACAAAGTATTAAATCGAATTAATAAATAAACTCCAGCAGTAACTAAAGTAGAAGAATGGACTAACGCTGAAACAGGAGTAGGCGCTGCCATTGCCGCAGGTAATCAAGAAGAAAAAGGAATTTGAGCTCTCTTAGTAAACCCTGCCAAAACTAATAAACATATTAGAACAAAAAATCAATATAAATCATAATATAAATAATACAAAAAATGCCATCTACCATTATTCAAAAACCAAGCAATCGAAAACAAAATAGAAATGTCTCCAATACGATTAACTAAAATAGTTAATATCCCCGCATTAAAAGATTTAATATTCTGAAAATAAATAACCAAACAATAAGAAACCAACCCTAACCCATCTCAACCAATTAAAATTCTAATTAAATTAGGACTAATAATTATTAATATTATAGAAATAACAAACAAAACTACCAAATATAAAAACCGCAATACTCTTATATCTTCTATTATGTAAGAAAAACTATAATAGATCACTATTGAACTAATTAAAAAAACTCTACCGATAAACAATAAAGATATTCAATCAAACAATAAAGTCATAACAAAAGAGCAAGAATTTAAAGAAAAAAATTCCCAATCACAAAAAAATACATCATCAACCACCAAAAAATACAAACCATAAGAAAAAAAAGTGAACCCAAAAAATATAAAAATATAAGATCAAATTTTATATAAATTCATTATAAACCTGAGGTCATTATAAACTCCAATAACACCACAAATTACTATTCTAAATAAACTACTCAAGTTCAATTATAGCCATAAAATAAAAATATAAGCCCTCAAAAATAAAAAATTTAATGGAAAAAAATGAATAAATATTACTATATACTCATTAAATCTACCAGATATCTTACCCAATAAACCAGAATAGATAAAACCATGTTGAGTAATAGAATAAACATAAATTCTATATGCACATCTAAATAAAGCTATAGCCCCCAAAAATCCTATACTATAATAATTTCACCCAACTAAAGAATTTAATAACATACCTTCACCAAACAAATTAAGAGAAATAGGACTTGCAATATTATTAATAGAAAAAATAAATCAAAATAAGCTAATTAAAGGAATAATATTAATAAACCCCCTATTAATAAATAATCTACGAGACCCTGAACGCTCATACAGCATATTAGCCAAAGCAAATAAACCCGATGAACATAAACCATGACCCAATATTAAAAGTAGTGATCCACAAAGACCGTAAAAATTCAAAGTTATAACTCCACAAATTACTATTCTTATATGAACTACAGAAGAGTACGCAATTAAAGACTTTATATCTACCTGACAAAGACATAAAATACTTAAAACTAACCCACCAAATAAACTAAAAATAATCCAAAACCAACCATAAGATAAAGAGAAAGATCAAATAAAAAGAAAAACTCGATATAACCCATAACCTCCCAACTTTAATAAAACACCTGCTAAAACCATTGAACCAGAAATAGGAGCCTCAACATGAGCTTTTGGCAACCAAAAATGAAAAAGGAAAATAGGTAACTTAATCAAAAAAGCCATAATTAATCCTAAATACATAAAAAAATTATAAATCCTACTAATTAAATAAAAACATAAAGAAAAAGAAATATAAAATAAAAAAAATACACATAAAAGCATAGGCAAAGAAGCAAATAAAGTATAAAACAATAAATAAAAAGCAGCAGTCAATCGCTCTGGCTGATATCCTCAACCAAAAATTAAGAACAAAATTGGAACTATTCTACTCTCAAAAAAAACATAAAATAATAAAATATTAACAGTTCTAAAAGTCAAAAATAAAGTAAACACTATAAAATTTAAAATCAAAATAAATTCAAAAATATTATTAAGCAAAAACTTAATTTGTCTACTCGCCATCAATATCAAAGCCCCAATTCAAATAGTTAACAACATCAAGCAAATAGACAATAAATCTATACCAAAATTATATCTCAACCCCCCAACAAAAACATTTAAAGGAAAAAAAAGGAAAATAAAAGAAATAATAAAATAAGAAACAACCATTAATCACCATAAATTAAATAAAGGAATCAAAAATAATAAAATAAAGAAAATTTTTATCATCTTAAAATAGATAAACTACCTAACAAGTCATTACCATGCCCTCGAATCATACTAACTAAAACTCCTAAACCCAAAGCTCCTTCACAAACAGAAAACACTAAAAAAATTAAAACAAAATAAATCTCACAACCAAGCCACAAAAGAAAAAAATACAAAACGAAATAAAGAGACAAAATCAGATACTCAAGGTAAAACAAAGTTAATAATAAATGTTTGCGAGATATACAAATACCAAATAACCCTCCCATAAATATAAGTATCAAAGAAATAAACATAACTACATTACATTTAATAATACAATTCAAAATAGAGAAATCTCTCACCATTAATCTCCAAAATTAATATTCTAAATAAAATATATCTTGCCAACAATTTAGGACAGCGTCGCAAGTTATATCTACAACACGATAAGATAAAAAATAACAGTCTAACTAAATGAGTTAAGATATTAGATATCTACTTATCAAATAAATAAATAGCCGCCAACAGCCACAAAGACTAAAAATAAATAATACCATTTTATGATATAAGATATAGGTACAATCTCACCTCTTATAAGAGGGTGGATTGTACTTTAAAACCTTTAAAGTATCATTAAAATAGATAATTACTAATAGTCACGTAAACTAAAAAAAAAATAATACCATTTTGGCGAAATTCACTATACGTCCACGATCTCCTCCCTCTAAAGAGGGAGGGTTGTTTTTATAAGAAAAAAAAAACAACAGTCTAACTAAATGGGTTAAGATATTAGATATCTACTTATCAAATAAATAAATAGCCGCCAACAGCCACAAAGACTAAAAATAAATAATACCATTTTATGATATAAGGTACATGTATAATCTTAAAGTTTTAATAGTTTAAAAAAAACGATGATTTTGTAAATCAAAGATAGGAAAGCCTTTAAAACTATTCTCCTAACTATCATAATCATAAATATAATTTCCTTAATCCTTGGATGAATAAAACACCCTATTAGAGTAGGTTTACTAATTATTACTCAAACTATTAATATCTCCTTAATGTTAGGCATACTTTCAGGAACTTTCTTATTTTCTTATATTATTATTATTATTATATTAAGAGGAGTTCTAGTACTATTTATCTACATAGCAAGAATCGCATCAAATGAAAAGTTCAATACTCCAATTAGATTAATTCATCTAACTCTATTAATAATTATTATTGGTTTGATTGGGCAATTTATTTTTAATCACCCTATAGAAATAGAATTTAACAAACCTCAAGCAATTAATAATTTAGAATCTTTAACATTTATCAACTTAATTAATAATTATAAAATTATTACATTAATAGTAATTTACCTATTCTTCACTATAATAGTTGTTTCTTTAATTGTTACAATTTCAGATGGGCCTTTACGAATCAAAAAATAATGAATAAATCAATCCTTAAATCACATCCGTTATTAAAAATTATTAACAATTCACTAATTGATTTACCTTCTCCATCAAACATCTCATTATGGTGAAATATAGGCTCAATACTTGGAATATGCCTAATCATTCAATTAATCACAGGAATTTTTCTAGCAATGCACTATGCTCCTAATATTGATATAGCTTTTAATAGAGTTATACATATTTGCCGAGATGTTAACTATGGATGACTACTACGCTATACACACGCTAATGGGGCTTCTCTTTTCTTTATCTGTCTATATATTCACGTAGGGCGTGGCATCTACTACGGGTCTTATTTATTAATAATAACGTGAAACATTGGAGTAATTTTATTACTTAGAATCATAGCCACCGCATTCCTAGGATACGTATTACCATGAGGGCAAATATCTCTATGAGGAGCAACAGTCATTACTAATTTACTATCTGCTATTCCTTACCTAGGAAATGAAATTGTTAAATGATTATGAGGAGGATTTTCAGTAGATAATGCAACTTTAAATCGATTTTTTACATTACACTTCTTACTACCATTCATTATTTCAGCCTTAGTAATAATTCATTTGCTATTCCTTCACCAAACAGGAAGCAATAACCCTATAGGGTTAAATAGTAACTATGATAAAATTCCCTTCCACCCCTTCTTCTCCCTAAAAGATTTAATAGGAATATTCATAATACTAGCGGGTTTCACACTATTAATCACATTAGAGCCTTTAATACTAGGAGACCCTGAAAACTTCATTCCCTCCAACCCTTTAGTTACTCCTGTTCATATTCAACCAGAATGATACTTCCTATTCGCATACGCCATTTTACGATCAATTCCAAATAAACTAGGAGGTGTAATCGCAATAGTTATATCTATTATTATTATTATAATCCTACCTCTAACTAATAAAGCAAATTTCCAAAGAATTAAATTCTACCCAATAAATAAATTATTATTTTGAATTTACACTTCTACAATTATGTTGTTAACATGAATTGGAGCTCGACCAGCAGAAGAGCCATTTATCCTTACTGGACAAGTATTAACCTTAATTTATTTTCTTTACTTCATAGTTTCACCTTTAACTCTAAAATTATGAGATAAATAAGTTAATTAAACTTTAGATAAGTTTATATTTTGAAAATATAATAAAATGGTTAAATTCCATTATTAACTTAACCACTTAATTTAATGAAAATATTATATAATAATAATAGCAGAAACATAGAATAAAAAGAGAAAAAATTTAAAGATAATGGTAAAAAAGTTTTTCACGTTAAATATATCAACTTATCATAACGAAACCGAGGTAAAGTACCTCGAACCCAAATAAACCAAAAAATTACAAAAACTATTTTTAAATAAAATAAAAAAGATACAAAGTCTCTACCTAAAAAGATAATTACTGTTAATAAACTTATAAAAATAATATTTATATATTCAGATAAAAAAATAAAAGCAAAGCTAACTCCGCTATACTCAATATTAAAACCTCTAACTAATTCTCTTTCACCTTCTGCAAAATCAAAAGGAGCTCGATTAGTTTCAGCTAAACAACTAGCAAGCCAACATAGCCAAATAGGATAAGAAAAAAAAATAAATCAAATGCCTACCTGGTAAAAATAGAAAGCACAAAAATTAAAGCTACCTACAAATAAAAATAAACACAAAACAAGCAAAGCCATTCTTACTTCATAAGAGATAGTTTGAGCCACTGCACGAAGCCCTCCGAGCAAGGCATATTTAGAATTAGAAGATCACCCAGATAATATAACCCCGTAAACTCCTAAGCCAGTACAACAAAAGAAAAATAACAAACCAAGCATAAACCCAAAAGTATTAGAAACCTGAGGATATAAACATCATAAGATAAAAGACAAAATTAACATAAACATAGGAGATACAACATAAATTAAGAAATTAGCCATTAATGGAAAACACTGCTCCTTAAAAAACAACTTTAAACCGTCAGCAAATGGCTGAAATAAACCTAAAACCCCTACCCTATTAGGACCTTTCCGTAATTGAATATACCCTAGAACTTTCCGTTCTAACAAAACTACAAATCCCGAAGATAATAAAACCATGATAATCAAAATAAGATAAACAAAAATAAATATTACTATTTGTAATAAAAATTACATATATAAATTCTAAATTTATTGCATTAAATTCTGCCAAAATAGTAATAAGAATCATTCAAATATTAATTATTAAAAGTAGTAGGTCCTTTCGTACTGTACTACTAAAATTTTGTAGATAGAAACCAACCTGGCTCACGCCGGTCTGAACTCAGATCATGTAAAGATTTAAAGGTCGAACAGACCTAGTTTATTAAGCTTCTACACCCAAAACTAACTTTAATCCAACATCGAGGTCGCAAACTATTCCATCAATAAGAACTTTCCAGAATAATAACGCTGTTATCCCTAAGGTAATTTAATCTTTTAATCCATAATAAAGGATCCTTAATACACTAATCTATGACTAAGTATATAATAGAAGTTAGTAAATTTCTAATATCACCCCAACAAAAACAAATAATTAGAAATACTATTTATTAATCCCAAAATAGTATTTCTAATTATTTGCTAAAATTCTATAGGGTCTTCTCGTCCCACAGCTATATTTTAGTCTTTTTACTAAAATTACAAATTCAACTTTAATTTCAAAAAAAGAAAGACTATCCTTCGTCCAACCATTCATACAAGCCTCCAATTAAAAGACAAATTATTATGCTACCTTTGTATAGTTAAAATACTATAGCAATTAAAACATTCATTGAGCAGGTCAGACTTAAAATAAATTAACTATAAGACATGTTTTTGTTAAACAGGCGAGGATAAAACTTGCCGAGTTCCTAAATTTAAATTAATAATCTACTTATTTTATCATAATAACTATAAAGTCAAAATAAAATTATAACACTTAATATTAAAATAAATTTACATAAAAAAAAGACATAATAAATATTACCTAATTATAACAAAATAATAAAGATGGATATTTTTAAACCTACATATAAATCTATTACAAAATTGTAAATTATATAACTATTAGTTAAGCTAATCCCCAACAATATTTAAATCTTAAATTAAAGGAAAATAAAATTATTACTTAACTAGCATAAGATTTTTAAATTAAATTTAATTCTTAAGTAACCAGATATTTAAAACTGAATAACATATAATTACTAAAATTAAATAATAAATTATTTTACTACATAAACTTACATCTAATCTTATCTCTTCTAATTTCGGGAAATGATAAAATATTTAACCCATAATAAATAAACCCTGATACAAAAGGTACTAAACAAATTTATGCTTTTATAATAAAATAATAAACCTTCACAGTACAATAAACTATCATTATATTTAAGTATTTCCTTACAAAGTACTAAACTATATATTATTTTAATTAAAGAAGAAAGATAAATAAATTAACTCATAACCAAATAAAATAATAAATTAAAATTAATCAAGTTAAATTGAATTGCACAATTTATAATATTATTGTAAATAATACTTACACTAAGAAACCTGAAAATCTAACTCCATTTTCCAATAGAATTACTTTGTTACGACTTATCTCATTTTTATGAGAGTGACGGGCGATATGTACATAATTTAGTGCTTAAATCAAAAATAGTAGATACTATTTTTTACATTTAAATCCTTTTTCATATAAATTTCTAATTAAATAATTTAATTAATAACATTAAATGTAATCCATTTCACCCTTCAATATAGCTGCACCTTGACCTGACATTAACTAGATAATAATCAAAGAAAATTTCCTGTTAAAACATTCTAATGACAGAGATATACAAACTAAATTAAAGTTAAATCCAACGTGGATCATCAATTACAGAACAGATTCCTCTAAAAAGATTAAATTACCGCCAAAATCTTTTAATTTAAAGATCATAACTACTAATACCAAAAAAAAAATAATTTACATTCAAAAATAATAGGGTATCTAATCCTAGTTTAAAAAAAAAAATGAATTTCACATTTAATTAATAACCTGAATAACAAAACAAAAATAAAATTTCACCTAATAAATTAAGAATAATATCCAACCTAAATATAAAACTAATGCTCCTTAAAAAAAATAACTAGAATAAATTGTATAACCGCGTTTGCTGGCACAATTTTTAACTATCCTAATAAAAATTAACTAATACTAAAATAATTTATTAATTAATATACTAAACTGCGAATAAAATATAATTCTCCCTTTAAGGAACTTAAACTAAATCACGCAAAAACTCACATGTAAAACCATTTTTTAGCCACTTTAAATAGATAGAATTAACCTATAGTAAAAGATGAAAAAAAATTAACCCTTGCGGCTCGCTAAGGGTACCTCCCCCCTCCCCCCATCAGTGACTATTTCGATGTTTAACACCCATTTAGTTAGATAGTGAATACAGAGTACCTTTACTGATGGAATCCATTAATAAACTTACCGGCTAAACCACGCTCAAATGTTTTACCATTTTCCTTTAATTTATTTTTTATCTTATCGTGTTGTAGATATAACTTGCGACGCTGTCCTAATAGACAATTGATCTTTCCCTGTTAACTAAATAGTCACTGAGAGTGTGTCTCCCTTACCCGGATAGGATGGGGGGGGGGGGTTCTTATTTAAAAGAATCCATTAGTAAAATTAGTAAAATTAATGCTTGTAGATAATTATGGAAGTTGCCCTAATTATATTTAATTAGTAAAATTAATGCTTGTAGATAATTATGGAAGTTGCCCTAATTATATTTAATTAGTAAAATTAATGCTTGTAGATAATTATGGAAGTTGCCCTAATTATATTTAATTAGTAAAATTAATGCTTGTAGATAATTATGGAAGTTGCCCTATTATGTTTAATTAGTAAAATTAATGCTTGTAGATAATTATGGAAGTTGCCCTAATTATATTTAATTAGTAAAATTAATGCTTGTAGATAATTATGGAAGTTGCCCTATTATGTTTAATTAAAATTTAATTTAAATATATTAACTTCCCGTAACAATTAATATATTTAAATTAAAATTTTCATTAAATTAATTTGCAAAAAAAAAAAGGTGACGGTACACTAAAAATTTCATTCATATATATTTCCCCTAATCTATTTATTTTACTAAATCACAATACAACATTTATACCAGGAACCTGATACTAGATATCGTAGGGCTATATCGGGGATACAACATTTATACCAGGAACCTGATACTAGATATCGTAGGGCTATATCGGGGATACAACATTTATACCAGGAACCTGATACTAGATATCGTAGGGCTATATCGGGGATACAACATTTATACCAGGAACCTGATACTAGATATCGTAGGGCTATATCGGGGATACAACATTTATACCAGGAACCTGATACTAGATACCAGTATACACAACTTTGTCCGTACCGTAAATAAAATAATTATGTACACACTATTAATTAGTTCCTAAATTACTAATAGTCCGTAGCTATAATATAATGGATTTCCATTAAATAATTATTCAAATATTACAGCCCGTAGCTATAATATAATGGATTTCCATTAAATAATTATTCAAATATTACAGCCCGTAGCTATAATATAATGGATTTCCATTAAATAATTATTCAAATATTACAGCCCGTAGCTATAATATAATGGATTTCCATTAAATAATTATTCAAATATTACAGCCCGTAGCTATAATATAATGGATTTCCATTAAAGTAATCATTTAAATATATTGCAGTTATAAACTACAATATAAATAAATTAAAGGAAGAAATGTTTAATTATATGAAACTAAAGATTTCACATAATTAACCCTACTTTTATTGCCATAATAGTAACTTACAAACTTAACACGCTTTAGGGGGGAATCATCGTTTTTTTTACGTACCGTAATAATATTTATATTACATCACTTACAATTAGTTCCATTTTTTAATACTAAAAAAAAAA